CAGTTGGTATAAATCGAATTCATAGTATTCTTACTGATTACCAAGAATTTGAACAGAAAGGGGGTCTCTTTGATAAAAAAAAATTATCAACAGAAATTTACAAATTTTTCACTTTAGATGGAGATGGCGAAAGTGAAAAAGAAAAAGAATTGAGTGAACTAAAAAAAATTAGCAAAAAACTCCCTCGATGGTCATACAATTTAATAACTGAGTTAGAACAACAATCAGGAGAATATCAAGAAAGCACACCCTTAGATCATCAAATTCGTTCAAGAAAAGCCAAACGTGTAGTGATTTTTACTGCTAACAAGGAAACTGATGATCGTAATCCTAGGGATACTAATACGGCCGATCAACGAAATGAGACAGCTTTGATGCGCTATTCACAACAGTCGGATTTCCGAAGAGGAATGATTAAAGGCTCTATACGTGCCCAAAGACGAAAACTTCTTATTTCGGAACTATTTCAAGCAAACGTACATTCGCCCCTTTTTTTGGACAGGATAACAAAATCTCCGCTTCTTTCGTTTGATATCTATAGTTTCCTACCCAATTTCAAAAAAGAAAAAAATGATACCGAATTTGAAATTCTGGAGCATACAGAAGAAGAAAAAAGGGAAGACAAAATAGAGAAGGACAAAAAAGAAGAAAAGCAAAGAAAAGACCAAGCCCGTATGGAGATAGCCGAAGCCTGGGATACGATTCCGTTCGCGCAAGTAATAAGAGGTTGCATGTTAATAACACAATCAATTCTTCGAAAATATATTTTTATACCCTTTTACATAATAGTCAAAAATCTTGGACGTATGCTATTATTCCAATTTCCCGAATGGTCTGAGGATATGCAGGCATGGAATCGCGAAATGCATATTAAATGTACCTATAATGGTGTTCAATTATCAGAAACCGAATTTCCAAAAAATTGGTTGACAGACGGTATTCAGATAAAAATCCTATTTCCTTTTTGTTTGAAACCTTGGCACAGATCTAAACGACGATTATCTAATAGATATCTAAAGAAAAAACAAAAAGCATCTTTTTATTTTTTAACAGTTTGGGGAATGGAAACTACCCTCCCTTTTGGTTCGCCCCGAAAGGGATCTTCACTTTTTGATTTTTTTGAACCGGTTATTAGGGAACTTGAAACAAAACTTATAAAATGTCAAAAGGTGTATTTTCTAGTTGTAAAAGTTTTAAAGGAAAAAACAAAATTGTTTCTACCAATTGCAAAAGAAACAAAAAGCTGGTTTGTCGAAAATTTTTTATTTCTAAAAAGACGAATAAAGGAACTTTGGAAAGTCAATCGAATTAAATTATTGAGATTAAGCAAAGTAAAAGGATATGATTCGACTGAAAGTACAACCGAAAAAGATTCTATAATCAGCAATGAAATAATTCATGAATCCTTTAGTCAAAGTCAATTTCCACATTGGACAAATTCTTCACTAACAGAAAAAAAAAAGAAGAATATGACTAATAGAACAAGGACAATCAGAAACCAAATAGAACAAATTACAAAAGCGAAAACAACAATAACCCCGGGAATCCATATTAGTCCCAACAAAATAAGTTCTAGTTATAATACTCAGAGATTCCAATTTGTGAAATCCTTTTGGAAAATATTAAAACAACGAAATGACCGATTAATCTCAAAATTGGATTCTTTTATAAAAATTTTCGTGGAAAAAATATATATAGAGATTCTTTTGTTTATCATTAATATTCCCAGACTCAATACACAATCTTTTGTTGAATCAAAAAAACAATTTAAGGATACAGCCATTAATGAAACAAATTACGAAAGAATTAATAAACAAAATCACAATAAAATTTCCTTTATATCGACTATAAAAAAATCAATTGCTAATAGTAAAAAAAAGAAAAATTCACATCTTTTTTCTGATTTATCCTATTTGTCTCAAGCCTATGTATTTTATAAATTATCACAAACCCAAGCTATTAACTTTTATAAATTAAGATCGCTTTTTCACGAACGCGAGACTCATTTTTTTCTTAAGACTGAAATAAAACACTTTTTCAAAGAACTAATTCATTCTGAATTAAATCGTAACAAACTTACGGATTGTGTAATGGATCAATGGAAGGGGTGGTTAAAAGAACATTATCAATATGATTTATCCCCAATTAAGTGGTCTAAATTGATATCAACAAAATGGCGAAACAGAGTTAAGAAACATAATATGTTTCAAAATCAAACTTGCAAATCGAATTTCTATGAAAAACACCAATTAATTCATTCCAAAAAACAAAAAGATTCCGATTTATTATTGCTATTGAATGAAAAAGAGAATTTTCAAAAAAACTCTAGATATGACCTTTTATCATATCAATATATTAATTCTGAAAATAGGGGAAATTCATTTATTTATGAATCATCATTTGAACACAAGGGAACTATTAACCCAGGTTTTTTTTCTAATTCTAAGACACAGAAACACAACCCTTTTGATAGATTTGAAAATACTCCTATAAATCATTATTTGGGAAAGGCTGATATTAGATATAGAAAAAACTATTATGATAGAAAGTATTTGAATTGGACAATTTTCAATTTTGATCTTAGAAAAAAAGGGGGTATGGATATTGAAGCTTGGGTCAAGAGCAATACGAGGCGTAATCAAAACAATAAAACCATCAGTAATCAAATAAGTAATAAGAATAAAAACGGCCTTTTTTATTGTACACTTTTGAAAAATACAAATTCAAAAAGAAACTCTCAACGTCCAAAAAAGCCTTTTTTGGATTGGATGGGAATGAATGAAGAAATACTAAATCGTCCCAGTTTATGTTTGGAACTTTGGTTCTTTCCGGAATTCCTCCTACGTTATGATATATATAAAAGGGAGCCTTGGGTTATTCCAAGCAAAGTATTTATTTGCAATTTAAATCTAAATGAAAATGTTGTTAGTGAAAAGAAAAACATCACTGGAAAAGAAAAAGAAAAGGGCGAATTTATATCATCAAATAAAAACATAAATAATAAAAAGCTAAATCAAAAAGAACCGGCGGCAAGACGAGGAGATCTCGGATTAGACGCACAAAAAAGTCAAGGAAATCTTGGACCCTTTCTCTCAAGAAAACAGGAAAAGCAGATTAAAGAAGATTATGAAGTATCAAAGATTAAAAAAAGTAAAAAGAAAAAACACTACAAACAATACAAAAGTCAAACAGAAGCAGAACTCGATTTCTTTCTGAACCGTTATTTACTTTTTCAATTACGGTGGGGTGATGCTTTAAATCAAAGAATGATCAATAATGTCAAAATATATTGTCTCTTGCTTAGACTGAAAAATCCAAGAAAAATTACTATATCTTCGATTCAAAGAAGAGAAATGAGTTTGGATATAATGCTCATTCAGAAGAATTTAAGTCTTCCAGAATTGATCAAAAGGGGAGTATTGGTTATCGAACCTGCCCGTCTGTCTGTAAAAAATGATGGGAAATTTATTATGTATAAAACCTTAGGTATTTCGTTGGTTAATACACATAAGGAGCAAACAAATCAAAGATACCGAGAAGAAGAATATGTTGATACGAATGATTTGAATTTACTTGTTCCTGAAAACATTTTATCGCCCAGACGCCGTAGAGAGTTCAGAATTTTAATTTGTTTCAACTCAAAGACTCAAAATAGGAATCTTGTTGATATACCTTCAGTATGTTGGACCAAGAACAACTGTAGGCAATTGCAATTGTTGGACAAAGATCTTGATAAAGATAAAAATGAGTTAATTAACTTAAAGTTCTTTCTTTGGCCTAATTATCGATTAGAAGATTTAGCTTGTCTGAATCGATATTGGTTTGATACCACTAATGGCAGCCGTTTCAGCATTTTAAGAATACATATGTACCCATGGGTGAAAAAAAATGGATAGGACACCCTTGGTATATATGCTCCAGGACAGAGGGTATAGGAAAATAAATAGAGTTAAACATGGACTTGTCTTATATCCCATTGAAATATAGATACTCAAAAAAATAACGTATCAATTAGACCTAGAAATCAATTAACAAAATCTTATTCATTTTAGGGCTAAATTTGTCCTTTTCTCAATGGAAAAAAGTACTCCATTTCTGTATTACTCTATCCGAATAAAATGGAATTGAAAACTGCATTGATTAATATGAATTGATAAACGGAGGAGTTAATAAAGAAATTCACAGATATACTGCATTACAATTTAATATTAAAATGAATTAATAGCATTATTATTACTCATTGGTAAAATACATATCTGTAAGGGAAAATTCTTTATGCTAAAAAATACACTAATTTCGGAAGAAGAAAACAGAGGTTCTGTTGAATTTCAAGTATTCTGGTTTACCAATAAGATCCAGAGACTTACTTCACATTTGGAACTACACAAAAAAGACTATTTATCTCAGAGAGGGTTACGAACAATATTGGGCAAACGGCAACGACTGTTGGCTTATTTGGCAAAAAAAAATACAGTACGTTATAAAGAATTAATCGGTCGGTTGAATATTCGAGAGATAAAAACTCGTTAATTGCAAAAGCCTTAGTTTATTTGATTCCATTTTGAATTTTGATTAATCTCTTTTAACTTTCAGCAATTCATGGAAGAGTGAATCGTTAAAAAACTTATGAATGTAACAGCTACAAGAAAAGACTTAATGAGAGTCAATATGGGACCTCACCACCCATCAATGCACGGTGTTCTTCGACTTATCGTTACTCTAGATGGTGAAGATGTTATTGACTGTGAACCAATATTAGGTTATTTACACAGAGGAATGGAGAAAATTGCTGAAAATCGAACAATTATACAATATTTGCCCTATGTAACCCGATGGGATTATTTAGCTACTATGTTCACCGAAGCAATAACCGTAAACGGTCCTGAACAATTAGGCAATATTCAAGTACCTAAAAGAGCTAGTTATATCCGAATTATTATGTTGGAGTTAAGTCGGATAGCTTCCCATTTGTTATGGCTTGGACCCTTTATGGCAGATATTGGCGCACAGACGCCTTTCTTCTATATTTTTCGAGAAAGAGAATTAATATATGACCTATTCGAAGCTGCTACCGGTATGCGAATGATGCATAACTATTTTCGTATCGGAGGGGTAGCTGCTGATCTTCCTTATGGGTGGATAGATAAATGTCTGGATTTTTGCGATTACTTTTTAACGGGGGTTACTGAATATCAAAAGCTTATTACACGTAATCCTATTTTTTTAAAACGCGTTGAGGGCGTAGGAGTTGTTGGCGGAGAAGAAGCACTAAATTGGGGTTTATCCGGACCAATGCTACGAGCTTCCGGAATACAATGGGATCTTCGTAAAGTTGATCAGTATGAGTGTTATTACGAATTGGATTGGGAAGTTCAATGGCAAAAGGAGGGCGATTCATTAGCTCGTTATTTAGTAAGAATCGGCGAAATGACGGAATCAATAAAAATTATACAACAAGCTCTCGAAGGAATTCCGGGGGGGCCCTATGAAAATTTGGAAATCCGCCGTTTTGATAAAGTAAAAGATCCCGAATGGAATGATTTTGAATATCGATTTATTAGTAAAAAACCTTCTCCGGCCTTTGAATTATCTAAACAAGAACTTTATGTTAGAGTTGAAGCCCCAAAAGGCGAATTGGGAATTTTTTTGATCGGAGATGCGGGCGTTTTTCCATGGAGATGGAAAATTCGTCCACCGGGATTTATCAATTTGCAAATTCTTCCTCAGTTAGTTAAAAGAATGAAATTGGCTGATATTATGACAATACTAGGCAGCATAGATATCATTATGGGAGAAGTTGATCGTTAAAATGATTAAAATTATAATGGATACAACTGAAATACAGGCTATTAATCCGTTTTCAAGATTGGAAGTGGTCTATGGGATGTTATGGATACTTGTCCCTATTTTTGGTCTTGTATTAGGAATCATAATAGGTGTACTCGTGATTGTTTGGTTAGAAAGAGAAATATCTGCAGGGATACAACAACGTATTGGACCTGAATACGCTGGACCTTTAGGAATTCTGCAAGCTCTAGCAGATGGTGTAAAACTACTTTTCAAAGAAAACCTTCTTCCTTCTAGAGGAGATGCGCGTTTATTCAGTATCGGACCATCCATAGCAGTCATATCTATTTTACTAAGTTATTCAATAATTCCCTTTGGTGATCACCTTATTCTATCTGATCTTACTATTGGCGTTTTTTTATGGATCGCCATTTCAAGCGTTGCTCCTATAGGACTTCTTATGTCGGGATATGGTTCAAATAATAAGTATTCCTTTTTAGGTGGTCTAAGGGCTACTGCTCAATCAATTAGTTATGAAATACCATTAACTCTGTGTGTATTATCAATATCTCTACGTGTGATTCGCTGAGACACAAAATTTCCTCTCTATTTTTTTCTTAAACTTAAGAAAATGGCTTCAAGCAGATAGTTATATGAGTGAACGAAAACAGCTTAAAAATTTGCAGTAAAAAAGGGTAAGTCTCATTTCCTACGTACAAGGATTAATTAAACATAAGCAAAGCAGTCGAGACTGTTTACCCCAAGATTCGCTCTTTAGGCATGATGATTTGAAGCGGGTTCAAAAGACCAACTTTGCGAGATTTTTATTTTATTATCTATTACGACAGGTCTATTAATATAAGATATAAATATAAGATTAAGGCTAGGTTGAAGAAAAATAAGTGGATGATTAGGAAGACCAAAATACACAAAGGGTTTGTAAAGAGGTGATAATGTAGATTTGTTAAATTACCCAAAGAGGAATTTTTGTATATAAAAAGAAAGTCAATTGGGGCTTTAGGTTGGTAGAAACGCTCAAGAAGTATTCCCCAAAATTCCGATCCAAAGTATGCTCCTATTCACTGATTAAGTAAATAACTATCACGAACGAGATAATCTTTTATTTTGGTTAAAGTTAAACCTCTTTTAGGAGTTAGTAAGAAAGTAGAATAGGAACGGAATAAAAAGAAAAAAGAATAATTGCACAATCAAAAAGGGGATCGTTTTTTTTTTTATTTTTGATTCTTTTTCATATAAATTTTTTAGTTCTAAAGAGAGAACTCTTATAATGAGTTCGTAATACGATTATCGAATATATAATATATAAGGTCTAATTCTTTTTCGTAACTTAAAAAAACTAGGTTGAAATATTTCTATCCTAATTGTTATAAAAAGATTATAAACAGTCTTTTATTCAAGGATTACATTATTGATCACCAAAAAAAATGACATTTTTATAATAAAAAAAGATAAGATCAATTCAGAAGCGCTTTTTAATATATTTATAATATATCCATAATATACCTATCTATCATATTAAGTAGAGCAAACAGAATTTCATTGGTATAATTCGGAACCTTAGAATAAGTATCTTCCAAAAAAAAAAATAGCAAGTAACAAGATACCTTTACCGTAAATTTATTTGGGACCTCTGAGGAGCCGTATGAGGTGAAAATCTCATGTACGGTTCTGTAATAGCGATGTGAACGTTGGTGTTGTCATCGACTATGATTATCTAACAGTCCAAGTACAGTTGATATAGTTGAAGCCCAATCAAAATATGGTTTTTGGGGGTGGAATTTATGGCGTCAACCTATAGGGTTTATCATTTTTCTAAGCTCTTCTCTAGCCGAGTGTGAAAGATTGCCATTTGATTTACCAGAAGCAGAAGAAGAATTAGTAGCAGGTTATCAAACAGAATATTCGGGTATCAAATTTGGTTTATTTTACATTGCTTCGTATCTAAATCTACTAGTTTCTTCATTATTTGTAACAGTTCTTTACTTAGGCGGTTGGAATCTTTCTATCACATACGGATTTATTCCTAAGCTTTTTGACATGAATAAGGTGGGTAAAGTCTTTGGAACAATAATCAGTATACTTATTACATTAGCTAAAACTTATTTGTTCTTGTTTATTCCTATTGCAACAAGATGGACTTTACCAAGGCTGCGAATGGACCAACTATTGAGTCTTGGATGGAAATTTCTTTTACCTATTTCTCTAGGTAATCTATTATTAACAACTTCATTCCAACTTCTTTCACTGTAAAATACTATATTATCTATATTCACGCTCTATCAAACAAGAGAAAGAAATAAGGATAAAAACTTTTTATTTTATATATTCACGACATGTTTTCTATGGTAACTGGGTTTATAAATTATGGTCAACAAACAGTACGAGCTGCCAGGTACATTGGTCAAGGTTTCATGATTTCCTTATCTCATGCGAATCGTTTACCTATAACTATTCAATATCCCTACGAAAAGCTAATAACACCTGAGCGTTTCCGAGGTCGAATCAACTTTGAATTTGATAAATGCATTGCTTGTGAAGTATGTGTTCGTGTATGTCCTATAGATCTACCAGTTGTTGATTGGAAATTCGAAACTGATATTCGAAAGAAACGGTTGTTTAATTACAGTATTGATTTTGGAATCTGTATATTTTGTGGTAATTGTGTTGAGTATTGTCCAACAAATTGTTTATCAATGACTGAAGAATACGAACTTTCTGCTTATGATCGTCACGAGTTGAATTACAATCAAATTGCATTGGGTCGCTTACCGACATCCGTAAGTGACGATTACACCATTCGAACAGTTTCGAATTTACCTAAAATCGAAAATGGGTAAAACTCACGATTTCATTTGGATTCCAAAAAACTAAAAAAAGTCAGGTTTGGATCTAAAAGAATCGTTTCATTAATCCCAACTTTGAATTAGTTGTTTAAAAATTTCTGGATCGAAAATCTGTTTCTTTTCTATTTTATTAGAATAATGATTTGCACAATAGATAGAGTTTAAAACTAAACTATGTTTTAGGATATTAATTAAAATGAGAGTACTCCAAAAAGAAGTTTCATAAAAAAAGAGTCACTTCTTTTTTCCTGCTACGGTCAATAAAGTCATGAAATGTTTTAATTTATATATTTTTTTAAATGAATTTATCTGGACCAATACATGATTTTCTTTTAGTCTTTCTAGGATCGGGTCTAATTTTAGGAGGTCAGGGGGTAGTATTACTCTCCAATACAATTTATTCTGCCTTTTCGCTGGGATTAGTTCTTGTTTGTATATCCTTATTCTATCTTCTGTTGAACTCCTACTTTGTAGCTGCGGCGCAGTTACTTATTTATGTAGGAGCTATAAATGTTTTAATCATTTTTGCTGTGATGTTCATGAACGGTTCAGAATATTCCAAAGAGGAAAATCTTTGGAATATTGGCGATGCAATCACTTCAATAGTTTGTACAACTCTTTTTATTTCACTAATTAGTACTATTCTAGATATGTCATGGGACGCTATTATTTGGACTACAAGATCAAACCAGATTCTGGAACAAGATTTGATAACTAATAATCAACAAATTGGGGTTCATTTATCAACCGATTTTTTTCTTCCATTTGAATTTGTTTCAATAATTCTTTTAGTTGCTTTAATAGGTGCAATTGTTGTAGCCCGTCAATAATCAAAATAGAAAATAAGCAATTCACGTATCGACGACTTGGTATATGTGATTCAATCGATTCGATTGAATTGGTGTTTAGATTGAACTGAATAAGATTGATAAGGAGTTTATTAATGATGCTCGAACATATACTTGTGTTGAGTGCGTATTTATTTTCTATTGGGATCTATGGATTGATCACAAGTCGAAATATGGTTAGAGCTCTTATGTGTCTTGAACTTATATTAAATGCAGTTAATATAAATTTTGTAACATTTTCGAATTTTTTTGACAATCGTCAATTAAAAGGGGACATTTTCACAATTTTTGTTATAGCTATTGCAGCCGCTGAAGCAGCTATTGGACTGGCTATTGTTTCATTAATTTATCGTAACCGAAAATCAACTCGTATTAACCAATCAAATTTGTTGAATAATTAGTATTTAGTATTAGCGATACGAATTCCAATAGTCATAAAAGAATTTCTATGTTGGCTACATTAAGGTATAATAGTGTTTACAAAAACCTAAGAAATCAAAGTATCTTGAACCCTTGTCATAAATCAATCCAGAAGTAAATTGATTAGAAAACTTCTGATAACTTGTTGATTCATCTGGTATTGAAATCTTAAATTAAAATAAAGGCTTTATTTATATTTATAAGCTTACTAGGTTGAAAATTGCTGACATTCAAAATGCATAGATTCAATGTCACATTCAGTAAAGATTTATGATACGTGTATAGGCTGTACTCAATGTGTCCGAGCCTGCCCGACCGATGTATTAGAAATGATACTCTGGGACGGGTGTAAAGCGAAACAAATTGCTTCTGCTCCAAGAACAGAAGACTGTGTTGGTTGTAAAAGATGTGAATCCGCCTGCCCAACCGAGTTCTTAAGTGTTCGAGTTTACTTATCTCATGAAACAACCCGCAGTATGGGTCTAGCTTATTGATCCATTCGAGAAAATTTTACTTGAATCCAGTTTATTTTTTACCGACAAACCCGTGCTCAAACTAGTTTGAGCACGGGTTTGTCTGGTCCAAGTGTATCTTGTATTTACCACGAATTATTTTACTTGGTTAACAACAATTGTAATTTTGCCAATATTTGCTGGTTCCTTAATTTTTTGTCTTCCCCATAGAGGAAATAAGGTCATCCGGCAGTATACTCTATTTATATGCACCCTCGAGCTACTTCTAACGACTTATACATTCTGTTATCATTGCCAAATGGATACGCCACTAATCCAACTAACAGAGGGTTATAAATGGATCCATTTTTTTGATTTCGATTGGAGATTGGGAGTAGATGGACTTTCTATAGGACTTATTTTACTAACGGGATTTATCACTACCTTAGCGACTTTAGCAGCTTGGCCGGTTACTCGAGATTCTCGATTATTTCATTTCCTGATGTTAGCAATGTACAGTGGTCAAATAGGATCATTTTCATGTCGGGACCTTTTACTCTTTTTCATCATGTGGGAGTTAGAATTAATTCCGGTTTATATACTTCTATCTATGTGGGGAGGAAAAAAGCGTCTGTACTCAGCTACAAAATTTATTTTGTACACAGCGGGTGGTTCTGTTTTTCTCTTACTGGGAGTTTTGGGTATTGCTTTATATGGTTCCACTGAACCAACATTAAATTTTGAAACATCAGCTAATCAGTCTTATCCTGTAGCCTTGGAAATACTATTTTATATTGGATTTTTTATAGCTTTTGCTGTCAAATCGCCGATTATACCCCTACACACATGGTTACCGGATACCCACGGAGAAGCACATTATAGTACTTGTATGCTTTTGGCCGGAATCTTATTAAAAATGGGAGCGTATGGGTTGGTGCGGATCAATATGGAATTATTATCGCACGCCCATTCCATCTTTTCGCCGGGTTTAGTGATAGTAGGTACACTGCAAATAATCTATGCAGCTTCAACATCTCTTGGTCAACGGAATTTAAAAAAAAGAATAGCCTATTCTTCCGTATCTCATATGGGTTTCATAATTATAGGGATCGGATCTCTAACCGATACAGGACTTAATGGAGCTCTTTTACAAATAATATCGCATGGATTTATTGGTGCTGCACTTTTTTTCTTAGCAGGTACCACTTATGATAGACTGCGCCTTGTTTATCTTGACCAAATGGGCGGAATAGCTATCCGACTGCCAAAAATATTCACTATGTTCAGTACCTTTTCCATGGCTTCCCTCGCATTACCGGGTATGAGTGGTTTTGTTGCGGAATTGGTAATATTTTTTGGAATAATTACCAGCCAAAAATTTCTTTTAATGCCCAAAATACTAATTACTTTTGTAATGGCAATTGGAATAATATTAACTCCTATTTATTCATTATCTATGTCACGACAAATTTTCTATGGATACAAGTTCCTTAATATTCAAAACGGCTCTTTTATTGATTCTGGACCGCGCGAGTTATTTCTTTCGATTTCGCTCTTTTTACCCATACTAGGTATTGGTATGTACCCGGATTTCATTTTTTCACTATCGGTTGATAAGGTCGAAGTTATTCTATCTAATTATTTTTTTTAAATTTGATAAATAGTTTTCATAGCTAATAACTAAATAGGATTTGAAAATCGTTTATTTTGTAGTTAAAAAGTTCTCTTTTTTTTTATTAGAGAACGCAATTTCTAAGTAAAGTTAGAAAAAAATGCATTTTAAACCCATATGATATTGATATTGATATGGGCAATGAGCACGAACCGTGTGAATCAAATAGTTTATTTGATTCACACGGTTCGCATAAAGTTTTTTCGTTTTAGTATATATATGCTGTACTCGTTGGATTCGCAGAATGCTTTCTTGAATCTTGAACTCAGTTAGATGTTAATGTAAATGAACCATAACTATGCAGCCCGATTCCTAATAAATTGACTCCAAAATAGCAAATCCAAATTATAAGAAATCCTAGAAGAGCTACAATTGCTGAGTGGTAACCCGGCGTATTTCTAGTTGTTCGGGTATGTAAATAAATCGCGAATATGGTCCACGTAATAAATGCCCAAGTTTCCTTTGGGTCCCAACTCCAATATGATCCCCACGCTTCATTAGCCCACACTGCTCCCGAAAGAATACCTATGGTTAAAAAAATAAACCCTAGACTAATAACCCTATAACTCCAACAATCCAATTGATGAATCAATTGACCCCTGTAATAATTCTTAGTATAAAAAAAAGAAGTATTTGGCAAAAGATTCGTTGTTTCATTCATGTATTTGATTTCACCACTGAAAAAATTTTGATTTAATACTAAACTTTTACAAAAAATTGTTTCATTTTTTCTCAATGTAATAACTAGAAGTGCTATTGACAATAATGATCCGCATAAAAGCGACGCATAGCTCAATATCATCATAGTTACGTGCATTATTAACCATTCAGATTGAAGAGCAGGTACTAATATTGTAGATTGGTCTATTTCAGTTAAAAGACCTGAAGTAACAAAACCTTGAGTCAACAGAACACTTGAACCCGTTATTGTGCTTAAATAATTTTTCTTTTTTTTAAAAAAGGGAACTATATGAATAAGCGAGAAACTCCACGAAAGAAAAATTAATGATTCCCATAAATCGCTTAGTGGGAAATGCCCTGAATAAACCCAACGCGTAACTAATAATCCTGTTAGACAAAAAAAGGTAACTATCATCCCTTTTTCAGATGAATCATATAGTTGTACGGTTTCATCTTTTAAAAAAAAGCTTATCAACCAAATTGTAATTCTGATTGAAACGATTGAAAAAGAAATATGAATTAATATATGTTCTAAGGTTGCAAATATCATAAAAAATCTTAAAAAAGAAAAGAAGAGTCTCTTAAATTGAAATTGAACTCGGGAATTGAATTTATTATACGATCTATTTTTCTTTTTTAGAAGGTGGCATGCCGCCACTCGGACTCGAACCGAGATGCTCTAGCACTGCTTCCTAAGAGCAGCGTGTCTACCAATTTCACCATGGCGGCTTATCTTGAACTTATAATAGTCTATGACTAAAAAATCGTCGAGATTAAATAAAAAAATTGCAGTATTTTTTTTTTTCCGACAAGTTTACATTGCTGAATAAGACTAAAAATTGAGTCAAAGAACGAGTTGAGGGTTCATTATCTTAATTGAAGGCTTGGATTTTTCGTATATTTTCATTTTAGGCTTGAGTTCTTGGAACTAGAAAGTTATACTGGTAATCAAGAGATAGAATTCAAAAACTGTACTTTATCAATGAACATAAATAAACTAGAAAGTAGATAGAAAGAAGGGATCAAAATTTGGAATATTCTATATTATAACATTGTAGCTGGGTCAAATATGTCGATGGGGAAAAAAGTCTCCCCATCTTCTAAATGAGACGTGAGATAAATAAAGGTAAATCTTTTTATCTTGTGTTTATTAGTTTGTCACTAAAAAAAGTATTCATATTTGTTTTTAATTGAACAATGAATAATCCATTTTTTTTTAATTTAAACTAAAATAGTAAATAAAAAACTGAGTTCCATTTCAGATTGATTAGTGGAACTCAATATAGACAATATATAATGGAGTTCAAAAGTTTTATAGAATTTTAATTAATTGAATAGACAAAATAAAAAAAAATAAGGGTTGAGGTCTATTTTTTGAGTAGATTCCAGTTTTTCCAACCTTTAACCTTTATTGATTGCGATTATTTATTTATTATTTATTTGCTGTACAAAAAAACTTTTTGAATTCCCAGTAAAAAGGGATTTACCTAATGAAAACGCTTTTAACGCTGTCCAATATCCTCCCTTTTTCCAAATATTTTTACGAATACGCTTTTTTGATGTCGAAGTACGCTTTTTTGGAACTGCCATTTAAGATTTTAAAAAGGATTCCTTATTGTTATAACTGGATGTGAAAGACATCTATTGTTTAAAACCAATTATTTAGTCTAGTTATGAAAGATATGTGCCAATTGAATCACTAAAAAAAATATCTCTTATTCTTTTTTTTTTTTAGCGTTTACTACCAGTAAGATTTTGTATTATTTATTTGTTTTTCATACTTTTTATTACATCAACTATTTATTCTGTATTCCAAAAAATATCCCCAAAATAGTTTCTAGTTTGTCTTGATTGATACCTTTCGTTGGTATTATTTACCATTCAAGTCTATATCTGTCTCTATCTATAGAACTCACCATGTCATTTCGATTGAATTAGTTAGCGTAACCTCTTGAAAAAAAAAGAATTGAAAAGGAAAGAATCCTTTTTTTCTATTTCTATTTTCATCATTTTTTGAAATGTAATAAAAAAATACCCCTAAAAAAGGGTTATTATAAGAACCTAATTTTGCTTAATAAAAAATTAAGTGATCAAAGCCGGAGAACGAGTATTTTGAAGTTTCAAGATTCGAAATTTATAGCTTTCACATCATTTGACCAAACGTAACCTGTTGATTTGAATATTTGAGGTATTTAGCAAAAACTCAGAGCTTATATTCTTATATTATAAAATATTATAAAATATATTATAAAATTGAATTATATTAAAATTCAAAACAAAATTAGAGTTAAGTTAGTTTCACTTTTAACCTTTTAACTTAGTCGATATCTTAACTTTTCTTTTATTGAGCCCTTTCAAAATGTGAGATTTTAGGAATCGCAAACTCTTAATTAAAATTAAATTCAAAAATTAATAATTAAAAACGTTTTATGCAACATACATATCAATACGGTTGGATGATACCTTTGATTCCACTTTTAGTCCCTATATTAATAGGGGTGGGACTTCTGCTTTTTCCAACAGCAACAAAAAGCCTTCGTCGTATGTGGTCTTTTCAGAGTGTTTTATTGTTAAGTATAGTCATGCTTTTTTCAATAAATATATCTATTCAGCAAATAAATAGAGATTCTATCTATCAATATGTCTGGTCTTGGGTCATTATTAATGATTTTTCGTTAGAATTTGGCTATTTGATCGATCCACTGACTTCTATTATGTCAATATTAATCACTACTGTTGGAATTATGGTTCTTATTTATAGTGATAATTATATGTCACATGATCAAGCGTATTTGAGATTTTTTGCTTATATGAGTTTTTTCAGTACTTCTATGTTGGGATTAGTTACTAGTTCTAATTTGATACAAATTTATATTTTTTGGGAATTGGTTGGGGTGTCCTCTTATCTATTAATAGGATTTTGGTTTACACGACCTCTTGCAGCAAATGCTTGTCAAAAAGCTTTTGTAACTAATCGTATAGGGGATTTTGGTTTATTATTAGGAATTTTGGGTTTTTTTTGGATAACGGGCAGTTTCGAATTTCGGGATTTATTCGAAATATTGAATAACTTGATTATGGATAATGAAGTCAATTTTGGATTTCTTACCTTGTGTGCTGTTCTATTATTTGCCGGCGCCGTTGCTAAATCCGCACAATTTCCCCTTCATGTATGGTTACCCGATGCTATGGAGGGACCCACTCCTATTTCCGCTCTTATACATGCCGCTACCATGGTAGCGGCGGGAATTTTTCTTGTAGCCCGCCTTCTGCCTCTTTTCATAGTTATACCTTACATAATGAATTTCATTTCTTTGATAGGTATAATAACACTATTATTAGGAGCTACTTTAGCTCTTGCTCAAAAAGACATTAAGAGAGGTTTAGCCTATTCCACAATGTCTCAATTGGGTTATATGATGCTAGCTCTAGGTATGGGATCTTATCGAAGTGCTTTATTTCATTTGATTACTCATGCCTATTCAAAAGCCTTACTATTTTTAGGCTCGGGATCCATTATTCATTCAATGGAAACAGTTGTTGGATATTCTCCGGATAAAAGTCAAAACATGGCTCTTATGGGAGGTTTAACAAAACATGGACCAATTACCAAAAGCACTTTTTTAATAGGTACACTTTCTCTTTGTGGGATTCCACCCTTGGCTTGCTTTTGGTCCAAAGATGAAATTCTTGCTGATAGTTGGTTATATTCAACCGGTTTCGCAATAATAGCTTCCGTTACCGCAGGATTAACGGCATTTTATATGTTTCGTATCTATTTACTTACTTTTGAAGGGCATTTAGGCGTTCAGGTTCAAAATTATATTGGTAAACAAAGGATCCCCTTATATTCAATATCTCTATGGGGTAAGGGAGTTTCTACAACAATTAACAAAAATAACAAGTTTTTTTCAAAAAAGATATATCCAATTGATGATTGTGCTAGGAATGGGACACGGCACTTTATTACTATTGGACATTTTGAGAATCAAAAATTAAATTCTTATCCTTATGAATCGGATAATACTATGTTATTTCCTCTACTTGTGTTGTGTCTATTTACTTTGTTTGTTGGTTCGATAGGAATCCCTTTAAGTCAAGAAGGAGGGGATTTAGATATATTATCTAAATGGTTAACTCCGTCTATAAACCTTGTGCACCAAGAATTGAATAATTCGATGGATTGGTACGAATTTTTCAAAGATGCGGTTTTTTCAGTCAGTATAGCGTCTTTAGGAATCTTTATAGCATCATTTTTATATAAATCATCCTATTCCTCTTTACTAAATTTTGATTTAGTTAATTCAGTTCTTAAAATAAAAACAGGCCCTAAGAGACTTCTTTGGGACAAAATTATAAATGCCATATATAATTGGTCATATAATCGTGCTTATATAGATTCTTTTTATACAACGTCTTTAACTGGAGGAATAAGAAAATCTGCCGAATTGATTCATTTTTTTGATCGACGTGTAATTGATGGAATTACGAATGGGTTTGGTGTTAGTACTTTCTTTGTAGGGGAAGCCATTAAATATTTAGGTGGCGGGCGAATTTCTTCTTATCTTTTCTTCTATTTATTGTATGTATCTATTTTTTTAATTTTTTTATTAGGGTATTTTTAATTCTTTCGCCATCTCCATCTAAAGTGAAAAATTTGTAAATTTCTGTTGATAATTTTTTTTTATCAAAGAGACCCCCTTTCTGTTCAAATTCTTGGTAATCAGTAAGAATACTATGAATTCGATTTATACCAACTGTCTTTATTAAATTTTC